GAATCCCATGATCCTGAACCGATCTTATCTGGGATCGAAAATCCCAAGTTTTTCTATGAAGAGCTAATCTAATTGTATTAGTTTCTAGAATGGATTTCTTCTGTGTAATACTAATGGATAGGGCCTCATTTATAAGTGCTACAAGATCTCGCGCATTGGAACCCATGGTTATGGACCCGAATCCGTTAGTATGGAACATCCTCTTTTCCAAGTGAAATCCCCTAGTATATGAAAGAATGAAAAAGTGCTTTCGTTGTTGTGGAAGAAGAAGCCTTCGTATCTTAATGCATGTATTGAATTTCTTCGGAGCTATTAGAGCGGGATCCACTCTTTGGGGAATATGAGTCGAAGCAATAACAAGAATCTTTCCAGTGGAACATCTTTCATAATCCCTGGAGAGATAGTTCTCTAATAGACCGAGGGATAAGTAATTCGACTCATTCACATGCAGATCATGAATGTTTGGAATCCATATTATGCAAGGAGACATTGCTTTTGCTAATTCGAATTGAAGGGTGATATCAAATAGGTCTCTTTTTGGCGTCATATACATAGTTAGCACATTCGTCATAGTTAGCAGCTCCGTATCAATATCAAGGTCATCCTCACTATCATCAATATCGTCACTATCATCAATAGGATAACCTTTCGGCTTGTCATCCAGGAACTTGTTCGGAAATACCGTAATGAAAGGAACATAGGAGTTTGTCGCTAGGTATTTGACCAAACAGGATCGTCCAGTTTCTATAGAACCTATAACTAAAATACCTCTAGAAGGGGATAGGGCTAAGCGGAGCGAAAAGGGTTTTCCATGAGGAGATGGGGAATGAAAACTCTTAGCCCCGCACGAGGTTTGTGAATAAGCGATTGTCTGATAATGAGCAAGGAATATCCGTCTTTCTGCTAAACAGGATCTATTGAACTCATAATTCATTAGATCCTTTTTCTGAATGTCAACTAAGTATCGTAAGGAAATTGATCCCGGTTGTTCAATCATTTGATAACCAGAGTCATTCTTTGATAAATGATCACTATGAGTCAGATTCAATAGAATTTTATCAATCCTTTTTTCTGTCGTTAAGGTGGAGAGCTGAACCAAGAATTCTCTTTCTTCATCATCAATCGAATCACTATTCGCGATCCATAATTCTATTTTCTCATCAATCCAATCACCGTTCACGTTTTTTCTTTTTATTATCAATGAATAGATCTCTTTACTTGTACGACTTAGATGTCTCGTATTTCTCGAAAAAATGATTCGATTGATGGGATTTGGTATGAGACTTACAAGATCGATGAGATTGATCTTCCAATATTTCTTCTTAGAACGTATTGATTTGACCCCATAAGCGGGACCACCACCCAATAGCATGTTGCCACCAGAAGCAAAACCCCTTATTTCTTCCAGAGAATCTCCTAATTGTTCCAGAACAACTAGAAAGAGATTCTTTAACCAGAAAGAATTCAGTTCAGATGTAGGATACCTATCCAGAAGTTTTCGAAATTCCATCATGTATGATGGAATCATCAAAGATTTGATCTTTTCTAACTCTGTCTGTAACTCACTAGAGGCTCGGGAAACAAAGAGAAGATGTATACGAACGAGATATCCAGCAAAAAGAAGAAGGAAAAAGATTGAATAGAGGAACTCCCGAGCATTTGTTGATCTCAGATGTGCCCATATCAATGGAATGGGTGACTCATTCTTTCGATGAATCATTTCTTCGGACAGAAGAAGATTCTGTAAACATTGACTCGAAATCTCACTTATCAGAGTCCATTGTGGAAGAATCTTCTGAAGAATTGGCCGTGATATATCTGATCCATGGATCATATCATGAAAAATGGATACAAATTTTTGACTGCTACTTAGTATCGGCAATGGGTCTGAAAGAGTATCTAAAAGGGTGAAATTGAGATATTTGCACCCTGTCGAAGTAAGAAACCATGGCATATATGTTTGGAACAGATTCCATTTTGAGAGATTTGAAAAAGCACTATCTAGTTGAAAGGTTCTATACATCTGCCCTTTCTCAACGCATTTCTTTAGACAAAGACTCCGTTTTTTCCTCTTTCCGGATGGTAAATACTTCTCAGAACATGGCGTGTGAATCAAACCCATGTTTGAATTGAAACTGAGATACTGATGCAAGTTATTCCCTTCTGAATCAGATAGATTCATATCTGAAAGAGGCTGACAAGAAGTTCTTTCCAAATTGACTATTTGTTCCTCTGTTAGAGGTGTTGCACAAATGTCTGCGATCGAGTAAATAGCTCTACGAACGAGTGGATCGGATCGAATTGGAAAATGGAAAGATTTGTACAAGTTATACGTTTCATCACCACTTTGTGGGAAATCGTTAGGTATGAAGATGTCAGATACCTGTGACTCGATTGGTGAAATAGTCTCTCTCTCCAAAAAAAAAGATTTTTTTGGACCGACGCACAAAGAAAAGATTTTGTTGCGAATGGACAAGATATTGAGGAATTGTCCATATGTAAGATCATAATTCTTGATACGGGTCTTTTCCACATCAAAGGGAAATCTTTTGTTACAATAGAACCAGAAGTGAGGTGGATCATTCAAGAATCGAAGTCGATTTGCTTTAGAAAAAGAAGATATCAATGAACTTCTATGAAATGGTTTCACGGGATTCAGCCAATTGTCTCGATCGTGGGATATCATTGAGAAATAGGAATCCGTGTTATCAAAGGATTTCCTGCGATTTTTTCTAGTATGGAATGAGTCAATCATCCGCTTTGGTATCTTTTTGAACAAAAATGGTAATATTGTTCCTCCATTGATCAAAAATTTCGGTCTTTGGGAAGTATCATGATCATCCAATAAGAGGGGTTTCAATTTCTTCAAATGAACGATTTGAACACCTATTGATTCTAACAACTGATTGCAGAGTTGATCATTCGGACCTTTCAATTCATAGATGTGGATCTCGGACCTATGAATGGGGATATTCCCAATACTCACAAAGAAAAAGGGAAGTGACTTGGACAAAAAGAGAAGTGACTTGGACAAAAAGAAACGAAGTGACTTAGACAAATCTTCTTTGTCGATAGCCTCGGACCAATCAATCGAGTATTGATTAATACGTAATCGATCGAACACTACTTGAAAAGGATTCTTCTGTTCAGAAACGAAATGTTCCTGGAAATTCTTGCTTTCATTGGACCATTTGTATCTATATGCATCAGGATCCCAATTCATGGATCTCTCAGTTCGAGAAATAAGAGGATCAAACCATTTCTTCTGACTCTTTTTCAAATTCGATAAATGTTGGTTGATCGTATATTTCATTAGAGTTCTATGATTCAGAGTATCATTTCCTATTTGATCCCTTTGAATTCCATATTCGAAGTTACGATCGGATCTATTCAATTGATTCGATACATTTCTTATGTACCCATAGGTGCTATATTGGATTTGAATCAGATTTCGGATCAATTTATATTGATTGACTGCCTCCATTATGTTGTTGCTAGCAAATACCACTGTTTTTAGTTTGGGATCTTCCAAATCATTCCCGCAGTAGATCCGGACCGATTTTTTTCTGATCCTTCGAGAAAAATATTCATTCTCCTCATAAAAAAGAGGAGGTAGAACCAAGAAAGATTTCTTTTTCAATTCATCTCTGGAGTTGAATACCTCATTCAATAATTTTTGTTTATCCAACCCGTAGGAATCAATAGAAAAGGCAAATCCCCTATGATACACCAGATCCGGCTCGGTTATTGATAGAGTGAATAGATCCGCCATTTCTGGGAATCTTTCAAAAAAATCGTGGCGTAACGCGTATCCCCCTTTGTTCCGGTCATGGAATAGATGAAAGAAATCAAAAAATGGATTTTTGTTCAAGAATGAAATCTTATTGGAACTGTTCATATCCGGTTCATTCTTCGGAACCAGATCACATCCCGGATCTGGTTCCGAAGGATGAATTGAGACGGTATTTTGTAAATACGTAATTATCTTGAATATATCAACCATTTCTTTCTTTTCCGCTCGCCTGGAAGGGAAAAAAGAAACATCTTGTTTTTTCTTCAACAATTTCTGATCTCTAGTGGACCTCTCAGTAGGATTCGAACCCAGATGAAGTTCTGACCATCTGTCAGAGAAAAAAGAACGAATTGATCTTGTAGTATTCCCAAGAAATTCTTCGATTTCTTCCGGAAGCAGATGATTATTCATCCGCTTCTCAGGTTCCGTGAATAGCCAGGACATGGAGGAAGATCCAAAAAGGCATTTCGGGAATCGATCTGATTCTATCTCTGTTCGTTCCGTTTGAAGAAAGGAAGGATCCCAAAGAATCGATCTCTCTTTTAGTTGTGGAATCTCTGTTTGATCGATCAATGTGTGATATTCTGAATTCTCATTTCTAACGGAATCGAAAGGATCTCTGGATTGATCAGAAGAAGATCTTTTCCATTGGCTAGAATCCGTTACTTGAACGAAAATAGATCTTGTGGAATCATATTGAATATTTGACAATACATTCCGTACCTTGCTAAAAAACCGATCCTTGTTCACCAACCACACATTGTCTAACCAAATCCAATTCTCTCTCGAGACGTTCCTCAAAAAATCCGATTCGTGCTGATTCTTCCCCCAACTAACGAAGAGATCTTGGCGGAATTGCCACATATGAAATTGAGCACAATTTTGCAAAGAAATACCCCACTTGTTTCTCGAGAAGAGATGGGAAACATGCTCAATATCATTGGATTGCATAGTTGCCCCAGCTCCTTGTTGTTTGAAGAAACTCTCCCCCTGAATTGGTCTTTTTTCACGAAAAGCAGACATGAGATAACAAATCAAGTCTTTCCCTAAGATTTCAAATAGCTGTCCCGAATTCAAGTTGATTCTGTTTCGTTTCTTCCTCGGAGAAAGACGATCAAACAATTCCCAATCATGGTCCTTGCGGATCGGATCATCCATATAGGATAAAAAAAGAAACTCCAGATATTTGCTATCTTTCTCTTTGAAT